ATTTCCGTGAGTCCTCGAAAAGGGATGACGGAAAAAATTTTTGTCCAAACACTAATTGGTCGTGTATTAGCAGACGATATATATATGGGTCTACGATGCATTGCCGTTCGAAATCAAGAGATTGGGATTGGACTTGTCAATCGATTCATAACTTTTCGAGCACGACCAATATATATTCGAACCCCTTTTACATGTAGGAGTACATCTTGGATCTGTCAATTATGTTACGGTCGAAGTTCCACTCATGGGGACCTGGTTGAATTGGGAGAAGCCGTAGGTATTATTGCGAGTCAATCAATTGGGGAACCGGGGACTCAACTAACATTAAGAACTTTTCATACGGGTGGAGTATTTACAGGCGGTACTGCCGAACATGTACGAGCTCCTTCTAGTGGAAAAATAAAATTCAATGAGGATTTGGTTCATCGCACACGTACCCGTCATGGACATCCTGCTTTTTTATGCTCTATAGACTTGTATGTAACTCTTGAGGGTCGGGATATTATACATAATCTGAATATTCCACCAAAAGGTTTGATTTTAGTTCAAAATGGTCAATATGTGGAATCAGAACAATTGATTGCCGAGATTCGTGCCGGAGCATTCACTTTTAATTTTAAAGAGAGGGTCCGAAAGCATATTTATTCTGAATCAGAGGGAGAAATGCACTGGAGTACCAATGTCTACCATGCACCCGAATACCCATATGGTAATATTCATTTATTACCAAAAACAAGTCATTTATGGATATTAGCAGGAGCGTCACGTACAGCCAGTATAGTGTCTTTTTCGCTACACAAGGATCAAGATCAAATGAATGTTCATTCTCTTTCTGTCGAAGAAAAATATATCTATATCTTTGACCTCTCAATGACTAATCATCGAGTAAGACATAAATTGTTGGATACTTCTGGTAAAAAAAATAGAGAAATTCTTGAATATTCAATACCTGATCGAATCATATCCAATGGTCATTGGAATTTCATATCTCCTTCTATTCTTCAAGAGAATTTGGATTTCTTGGCGAAAAGACGAAGAAATAGATTCATCATCCCATTACAATATGATCAAGAACGAGAGAAAGAACTAATATCCTGTTTTGATATTTCTATTGAAATACCCATAAATGGTATTTTACGTAGAAATAGTATTCTTGCTTATTTCGATGATCCAGTATATAGAAGAAGCAGTTCAGGAATTACTAAATATGGGGCCGTAGAGATAGATTCAATTGTAAAAAAGGAGGATTTGATTGAGTATCGAGGAACAAAAGAATTTAACCAAATACAAATAAAAGTAGATCGCTTTTTTTTCATTCCCGAAGAGGTGCATATCTTACCTGGGTCTTCGTCCATAATGGTCCGGAACAATAGTCTCATTGGAGTAGATACACGACTCACTTTAAATACAAGAAGTCAAGTAGGTGGATTGGTCCGAGTGGAGAGAAAAAAAAAAAGTATTGAACTGAAAATCTTTTCTGGAAATATCCATTTTCCTGGAGAGACAGATAAGATATCCAGGTACAGCGGCATTTTGATAACACCAGGAGCGGTAAAGAAAAATTTTAATGAATCAAAAAAAGAATTGAAAAATTGGATCTATGTTCAACGAATCACACCCACCAAGAAAAAGTATTTTGTTTCAGTTCGGCCTGTAGTCACATATGAAATAGCTGATGGCATAAATTTAGCAACACTTTTCCCTCGGGACCTCTTACAGGAAAAAGATAATATCCAACTTAGGGTTGTCAATTATATCCTTTATGGAAATGGCAAGTCAATTCGCGGAATTTATCACACAAGTATTCAATTAGTTCGGACTTGCTTAGTATTGAATTGGGACCAAGAACAAAATGATTCTATAGAAGAGGTTCATACTTCCTTTATTGAGGTAAGGGCAAATGATCTAATTCGCGATTTCATAAGAATTGACTTAATCAAGTCCACTATTTCGTATACCGAAAAAAGGAATGATACGGTGGGTTCGGGATTGATTCCCGATAATGGATTAAATAGCACCAATATCAATCCTTTTTATTCCAAGTCGAAGATTCAATCACTTACTCAAGATCAAGAAACTATCGGTATGGGTACCTTGTTGAATCTAAATAAGGAATGCCAATCTTTGATTATTTTGTCATCATCCAATTGTTCTCAAATTGGTCCATTTAATGGTTCGAAATATAACAATGTGACAAAAGAATCGCAGCCCATAATTCCAATTATAGATTTTCTGGGTTCTCTAGGTACTATTGTACCTAAAATAGCGAATTTTTATTCATCTTACCATTTAATAACTCATAATCAGATCTTGTTAAAGAGATTTTCGCTACTTGATAATTTTAAACAGACTTTCCAAGTACTTAAATACTGTTTAATAGATGAAAATAATAGGATTTATAGTCCCGATCTATGCTGTAACATCATCTTGAATCCATTCCGTTTGAATTGGTGCTTTCTCCGTCACAATTATTGTGAAGAGACATCCACAATAATTAACCTTGGACAATTTTTTTGTGAAAATCTATGTCTATTCAAATACGGACCGAACATAAAAAAATCTGGTCAAATTATAATTGTTCACGTTGATTCCTTAGTTATAAGATCAGCAAAGCCCTATTTGGTCACTCTAGGAGCAACTGTTCATGGTCATTATGGGAAAATACTTTACGAAGGAGATAGATTAGTTACATTTATATATGAAAAATCGAGATCTGGTGACATAACGCAGGGTCTTCCAAAAGTGGAACAAGTCTTAGAAGTGCGTTCGATTGATTCCATATCGATGAACCTCGAAAAGAGAGTTGATAGTTGGAACGAATGTATACCAAGAATTCTTGGAAGACCCTGGGGATTCATGATTGGATCTGAGCTAACCATAGCCCAAAGTCGTATCTCTTTGGTTAATAGGATTCAAAAGGTTTATCGATCTCAGGGGGTACAGATCCATAATAGACATATAGAAATTATTGTACGTCAAGTAACATCAAAAGTGTTGGTTTCAGAAGATGGAATGTCTAATGTTTTTTCACCTGGAGAATTAATCGGATTATTGCGAGCAGAACTCGCGGGACGTGCTTTGGACGAAGCGATTTGTTATCGGGCAATCTTATTGGGAATAACGAGGGCATCTCTGAATACTCAAAGTTTCATATCCGAAGCGAGTTTTCAAGAAACCGCTCGGGTTTTAGCAAAAGCTGCTCTACGAGGGCGTATTGATTGGTTGAAAGGACTGAAAGAGAACGTTGTTCTGGGGGGGATTATACCTGTTGGTACCGGATTCCAAAAATTAGTACACCGCTCAAGGCAAGACAAGAACATTCATTTGGAAATTAAAAAGAATAATCTATTCGAGTTAGAAATGAGAGATATTTTGTTACACCATAGAGAATTTTTTTGTTCTTGCATCCAAAACAATTTATATGAGACATCAGAACAATCATTTATGGATTCCTAAGGGGAGATTCATTTTTTTTACCCCTTTCCTTTAATTTAACTATTTTTTTTTATCTGATCTGATCATTGATTTGGTAATAAATAAAAATAATAAAATAAGTAATAAAAAGAAATTAATGTAATGGTTTGAACTTTCGTATCGACGGTCAATTCCCGTTAGAAGGTTCCCTCGGAACAATCATTATTTTTTTAGGGTATCTCGTCTATTTGCAAAAAAACAAAGAGGGAATGTGGGGTAAAATGACAAGAAGATATTGGAACATCAATTTGCCGGAGATGATGGAAGCAGGAGTTCATTTTGGTCATGGTACTAGGAAATGGAATCCTAGAATGGCCCCTTACATCTCCGCAAAGCGTAAAGGTATTCATATTACAAATCTTACTAGAACCGCTCGTTTTTTATCAGAAGCCTGTGATTTAGTTTTTGATGCAGCAAGTAGGGGAAAAAGCTTTTTAATCGTTGGTACCAAAAATAAAGCAGCGGATTCAGTAGCATCGGCTGCAATAAGGGCTCGGTGTCATTATGTTAATAAAAAATGGCTCGGTGGTATGTTAACGAATTGGTCCACTACGGAAACGAGACTTCATAAGTTCAGGGACTTAAGAGCAGAACAAAACATGGGGAAACTGAACCGTCTCCCCAAAAGAGATGCAGCGATGTTGAAGAGAAAATTATCTACCCTGCAATCATATCTGGGTGGGATCAAATATATGACGGGGTTGCCCGATATTGTAATGATCGTTGATCAGGAAGAAGAATATACGGCTCTTCAAGAATGTGTCATTTTGGGGATTCCGACGATTTGTTTAATCGATACAAATTGTAACCCAGATCTCGCAGATATTTCGATTCCAGCCAACGATGATGCTATAGCTTCAATCCGATTGATTCTTAACAAATTAGTATTTGCAATTTGTGAGGGTCGTTATAGCTATATAGGAAATCGTTGATTATTATTAAAAATCAAAATAATCAAATTGGTTAATTATTTGATTTGGGAATTCCATACAATAGATTTATTGGATCGGTTATTATTCCGGAATTTCAAAAATTTTAAAGAGATAAATAAAAAAAAAGTACTGGGGATATTGATCTTATGTGATTGCTTGTAAATAATCGATTAATTATTAAAGTGGGTGAGTTCATAAAGAGATGGTTGAATCAAAATAATTCCTTTTTTTTTTAAGTTCGATTTCTATCAGAGGACAATATGAATGTTATACCATGTTCCATTAAAACACTCAAAGGATTATATGATATATCGGGTGTAGAAGTAGGCCAACATTTATATTGGCAAATAGGGGCTTTACAAATCCATGCCCAAGTACTTATCACTTCTTGGGTCGTAATTGCTATCTTATTAGGTTCAGTCATCATAGCTGTTCGGAATCCACAAACCATTCCGACCGGTGGTCAGAATTTCTTCGAATATGTCCTTGAATTTATTCGAGATTTGAGCAAAGCCCAAATCGGAGAAGAATATGGTCCTTGGGTTCCCTTTATTGGAACTATGTTCCTATTTATTTTTGTTTCTAACTGGTCAGGTGCTCTTTTACCTTGGAAAATCATACAGTTACCTCATGGGGAGTTAGCTGCGCCCACGAATGATATAAATACTACTGTTGCTTTAGCTTTACCCACATCAGTAGCATATTTTTATGCGGGTCTTACCAAAAAAGGATTGGGTTATTTCAGAAAATACATTCAACCAACTCCAATTCTTTTACCAATAAATATCCTAGAAGATTTCACAAAACCTTTATCTCTTAGTTTTCGACTTTTTGGGAATATATTGGCTGATGAATTAGTAGTTGTTGTTCTTGTTTCTTTAGTACCTTCATTAGTTCCTATACCCGTTATGTTTCTTGGCTTATTTACAAGTGGTATTCAAGCTCTTATTTTTGCAACTTTAGCTGCGGCTTATATAGGCGAATCCATGGAGGGTCATCATTAACTAGTCTTCAAAATAGTTTTTTTCTTTTAAACTTATTCCAATTCATGCATGGCTCAAGAGAATCCAGTCGGTTGGGAACATAATAGATACGGATACAAATATATATCATAGTATATATGGTCTAAAATCAATCGTACGAGGAAAGATGGACGATATTACGGAATTGAAAAAGGATGGCTTAGGGAGCTCAAATTAGATATATGTAATGTCTATAAGTTCAGTTCATGTGTATCTTTCGAAAAATAATTATAGAATACAATTCCATATGAAATGCGGGCAGTACACGTTATAGAAGAAAGAAATGTATATGTGATATTAGATATTCATTAGTTATATAGGGATTATCTCTATAGATAATTCCTATATAATATAAAATCTATTTTATTTACAATTTACAGTCCACTGTATTTATATGTATGTAGATGGATTCCAATAAGATTTTCTTCTCTTTTCTTTCGTCTGTGACTATGCGTGGATTGAATGAAAAAACAGATGAACTCGGGAATGGAATAGAATAAAGAACGAAGAATTGATGAAAGAATGGTTCGAAAGAAATGCAATAACTAGAGCTGTGTGCATATGGATTTACAAAAACCCCATTGTGGGTAGAAACTAAAAAAAACGAGATATCGAAATAGTTCTGATGATTCAGTTGATTCAATAAAATTTTTATTTTAATTCATAATTTTTAGTTACTTCCACCCGATGGATCTTAGTAATAAAATATTAAGTAATAATCCATTGGTTAATTGTATCATTAACCATTTCTTTTCTTTTTTTTTTGTGCGAGGAACTTACCTATGAATCCACTGATTTCTGCCGCTTCCGTTATTGCTGCTGGATTGGCTGTAGGGCTTGCTTCTATTGGACCTGGAGTTGGTCAAGGTACTGCTGCAGGCCAAGCCGTAGAAGGTATTGCGAGGCAACCAGAAGCAGAGGGTAAAATACGAGGTACTTTATTGCTTAGTCTAGCTTTTATGGAAGCTTTAACAATTTACGGGTTGGTCGTGGCATTGGCGCTTTTATTTGCGAATCCTTTTGTTTAATGTAATCCTAGAAATGTGAAAAAGTATCTTACGTACCTTTTTTTTATTTGATTAAATCGAACTTGCCCTTTGTTTCTTCGAATTATATCAACACTTTATTCCTAGAATAGAATTACTTAATTTGTATTGTTGAGACAATACCACCAGCGAGGACTGATTTGAGGATGATGAATTCACGGATCTGCTCGCTCTCTTCCTTCTCGTCCTTAGTTTAGTACAACGGAAACTTTTTTTTTTTTTTACTTTTTTTAGAAAGTGTTTCAACAAACGAGATATTTCGCAATTGACATGAAACCTAAAACCTAATCTAATAATATCTTATTTGAAACTTCAATAAAAAAAAAGAAAATAAAGAAATCGATTAAAAAAAGACAAGTGAGGTGATAGAAAAAGAATTCTGGTTCTTTGTTAGTTCTATCTATATGAAGAGAGCATATGAAAAATGTAACCGATTCTTTTGTTTACTTGGTGGGGCACTGGCCATTCGCCGGAAGTTTCGGGTTTAATACCGATATTTTAGCAACAAATCCAATAAATCTGAGTATAGTGCTTGGTGTATTGATTTTTTTTGGAAAGGGAGTGTGTGCGAGTTGTCTATTTCAAGAATAGGTTGGATCCAACCGGCGGTACTTTATTTCTGTTCTTTTATTTATTTATTATTTATTAATAGGATAAAAAATAGGAAAGAAAGGTGTACAATCTCGACGAATTACTTCTGAATAAATGAAATTCAATTTCGAAATCATATATATATGTAAGAACCGTAGCATTTCGTGACTCATTGGTAAATCAACTTTGATTCTCTATCAACCAATAATGTGAGACCATTAACATGGTTAAAGCTAAACTGTTTGAAGTCAAAGCATAACATGGGTATTCTTTCTACCACTATGTTAGTATCGAAATGACTTAAAAATGAATAGAATAGTTAGTAATTTATTCGATATAAGACACTCATATCGATAAAACGATTTGAACTGAACCATTTACTAGTTCCTAGTAAAAATTTACTAAAAAAAAAATGGGCACCTTACCTCTTTTTAT